GATCGGGAGGTGGGACTTCAATGTTGGGTCGACAGACCACCACCTTCCCTGCTTCGCGTTCTTACTGCTGATGGATTACCTGGTCCTCCGACCCATCTTGGTCTGAGTTTTTACTTTTGTTAAGTTTTTCTTTCCCATTGGGGGTTTTCTCTCTGAGCTACCTTGTTTGTATCGGCACGGTTCAGTAGTTATGCCTCTGTTTATTTACTGCTTATTGGTTCTTGTGGGCCTGTCCACGAGATCCTTGTCCTGTTGCTTTGGGCTTTTGGGCCTGCTGTACTGTTTTCTTGGCCTTCTGGCCTTCTATGAAATCCATCCATTGACCAAAGCCCTTCCGTGCCGCTCTCGTCGTAAAGTAAAGCTCGCCTTGGGAAAACAAACCTCTACAGAACGGACAAGCCGACTCAAAGGAAGCGAAAAGTCCCAACCGCAGGAAGTTGACCGTGAAGTTGTTGGAGCGGAAGCCGAGCATTGACCCTTGAATGGCAGCCTGTACATCCAATGTGTACCAGTTTTGTATTCAAAAGCGCAGGAAGATGGATTTCCTTGAAAAAGGAGAAGAGAGCCAGCCTAGTGAAAACATGATTGCGGAATTCCTGGTAAATTGCACTTCGTTTCGATGATGACACCTTTCTTTCAGAACCTCCCCATATGGTTGAGCGAGGCAGAGACAGACAAAGAAACAGAAGGACAAACAGCTTTAATAAGATTCAACCTACCATACGACCTAAAAAGCAGCGGGGGCCCTTCCGAACGAGAGAAATCCTCATTGCGTCGAAACTTACGAGTATGAGGAGGGACGAAGCGGCTTGACCAATGGATAGGGAAAGGGGCGAATTGGTTGTTATGCAAGATCAGTTATTCGGGATCTATTCTTATCCGGCAAGATCCATATATTATATATTAATATAATAGATCACTTCGGAATGGCCATCCGATCGTCCTGGCCCTAGTCACATCGGCTCAATCAATTAATTCTATAACCAAAGAAATAAAGTCCTTTCGAAACTTCACGGGGCTAGCAACTACTACGATGACTTTGCTGCCTCACCCAAACCCACTGCCATCTAAAGTTCCGCTTTCCTCTCTCCCGGAGACCATTCGCTTACTGAAAAAGCAGAATGAAAATGTGATATTTCATGCTTTAGGCACGAGTCGACTGCTAGCAGTTAGGACTCGTTACACAAGCGAAACAACTCTCTTTCTTTTTCCTATTTCTCCATGTATTGAGAATTCGTAAAGCTTCGCCTTTCGCCTCCCAAAAGAAAAGTAGTAGATAGGGGGAGGTGGACTTTATCCTGGAAAAACTTATAAATGAATCAAATTTCTGAGACAGATGCAATTCAAGACAAGATAGCAAAGACCTGGCTTGATTCAGGACGAGAGCTAAGTTGTATTTCAGAAGTGTACTTTATCATTAGGGAATGGACTGATGTATTGATTAGATTGGTCACCCATCCGGCGGCAGAGATTTTTAGAAAGCTCTCGGAATATAATGGGTATCCTTATATACAACTCAGCCTCTTCGATGGTCTCGCTAAGGAACGGTGTATTGCCAGACACCTGTTTGCTTGTGAGGTTGTCCGGATGGTTAGGAAAGGAAAGGTGGATGATTCTTGACCACTGCGCTCTATCTTAAGCAGTGTTCATCATCCCTGATGATCGCCTATGGTAGTGATTATCAGAAAGCCTCTCTTTTACCAGTCCCTGTATCCCTCACTCGTCGTGGGCTTCTCCGGTATAATTCAACCCTTTCATCGAAGAAAGGCGATTAGACGTGGAGACGATTAAGGCTGATGAAATTGTTAGGATGTACTTCTCCTTTTTATCACTGTATCGAATAGTGTTACAGGCTAAGAAGCTTGATAAGAGTACATTTTTTAATTTTTACCAACCAGTTATCGACGTAGGTCGAACATATTCACGGGTGTGTTCCCTTAAAGAACTGTTTCGACGCTACGCGCCTTGGCACCAATATATTCCCCTTAATCAAGGGATCCCTTGGGAGCCAACTTGGATGGAAGACGGTATCAACCAAAACACAGTCCATGGAAATTTTGTAAACCAGCGCTTACTTAAACCAGTACATGACTGGCTAATGGCTGTCTTACGTAAATTACCGACCGATGGTACGTTTAAGAGGCACCCTTGCCCGATTGGTCAAACGTGTTGCCATTGTTTTGACTTAAAGTCGGCAACGGATAGGTGGCCCCTATGCCTCATGTTTGAGGTCATGTGTCACCTGTTTGATCGGTCATTTGCATCCGAAATGGTTAATTCGGCTCTTGAAACTCACATTTTTTGTGTTCCTTTAGTGCCCTACTTTTTAGTGTTTTTACTGAATCTGAAATGGTATGCATCCTCCGGCTCCTTCGGTGCCACACTTCTTCTACCCTTATAACTGTTTTTTGTCTACTTCTTGTCATCAAGAGTGCATGATTTCTACCTCCGAAAGGAACAACCACTTCCCTTGCGTTCAGGGTCTGGTCTTTCCGAGAGGGCCTTTTTCTACAGGTATTGGGGTCTTCCAAAGATAAGATTAACAGTGAAAACTGCCTTTCTGAAGAAAGCCCTTCAATTGACATACTACTTAATGCCACCCCGTGGATTCTTCCTCATGGAAATTTCATCCATGCACGTCTTTCTTTCTTTCACACGAATAGCTTTATCACCATAGGACTTATACGAGATGCCCTGAGGTAAGCATTCGCTCAGAAAGAAGACTAGCTATATGCTTAACAAGCGAAGACTACAATTATATCAAGCTACTTCCAGTTGACTGACTTCCTTACTATTCAAAGCATCTAGAAAGAAATGTATGAATAAAGAAAGAACGCATACTCTTACGGCGTTACGACTGCTCCCGATTGAGGGGGAAGATGACATGTAAGGGTAACCCTCGCGGAGCGTCCTAGAAGAAGAGGCTGAGAGAAGTGGCTAGATTCGTTACAGAGGCCAAGCCGACCCGATCCACCTAACCGCACCTCAGAGATAGAGGGGTCACACTGGTAATCAGCCGCCACTAACCGAAAGCGGACGATTCTCTCTTCCGTAAGCTGCTTTCTTAAATGCGGAGTCACCATCATCAATGTATTTCAGTTATAGTAATGACTCTTTCTATCAAGAAGACGAAGAGAGGAGATCGAAATCGGAGGGAAGAAGAGAAGGGTTAGGTCAATCAGTTGACTTGCCTAGCTTCTAAAAGCTAAGGACTATGCTTCTAATCTACTAATCGGTAAGCATTCCTCCTGTTATCTATCTTTCTCGGGATTTTTGGCCTACATTACTTTTTCCTTCCTAGCCGCCCATTTCAATCGTGCAACTTGCATGAAACCCGTCCGCTTTGTATGGAGAAGCAAAACTTTAATTTGAGCAACATCAATAAATGCCCTTTCAGGGTCAGCTAGACTCGTGTACCACACAAAGATGTAGGAGGTGCGGCAGCTCTGTTCCAGTCTATGACAGCACTACAGCTAACACAACTACGAGCTAAGGCACAGAAATAGTACCAGTAGGAGCGAAGGAAGCTTTTTCCTTTCAGTCGAGTGAGTAAACTATCCCAGTAGTGCACCCGGCCTGCCGGCCCCCTACACACGTAAGGGGCTAGAATTTCTATAGTTCGCGGAGTAAACTTCCTTATGATAAAGGCTTCCAAAGGGAGCGGAACGCATTCAAAGAAAAACTCTAATTTGTTTGTAGAGCCACGCAATTCCGTTTCGATAAACTGCCTTGCTTAAATAACAGCTATCGCGCATTATTCACTCCACTTACTACTTATAATTCTCCTTGATATTGCCATCATCCTTAGGAAAAGAAATTTTTATGTGCACAGGGGTTCTGACTCGTAAGATGAAGAGGAAAAGTAAAGAAGGAAGTCCCCTCGGAGAGGAGTGAGGGGTATAACCCACCAAGAAAGTATGATCCTTATGGGAATCATAGCTATGCCCAGGTAGTTTTTCATATTTGCAAGGAAATTGGTCTTCTATTCTGTTGAATGAAGAAACGCTAAACGATATTTTTTTTATATTTCTAGCTATATTGGTAATATATTAATATATATATAATATATTGAATAAACAGGAACTAGTTCAACTTGTAGGAAAGAAACAAGCTACCTTAGGAAAGATGCCTTAGTACAAGCGCTAAGCGAGTGAGTGAACTGCCTTAGATTCCCTCTACTTCCCGGTTGGCGGTGTCAGACGACGAAGAACTTTATTTGGTCAACGTCACCTTAGATTTAGAACCTAAGTGCGGTTGGTGGTGGCATGTACTTTTGACTTTAATATAGGTAGGCATGTGCAAAACCGCTGCCTTAGGTGCCCTAAAATAAAACACCCTTTTCAAATCAAATAGGTGCACTGATCGGATGGTCCAGTCAGGAGAAGAAAGATCCCGAGAATTTCTACCCACCGGGGGACTTTCGCCCGAGGATACGGGAACATGAACAAAAAACCGCATGACCGAAGCTCGCTATGCCGCTTAACCGCCTGGGTTCTGTTTCGGGTAGAGCTTGACTCTCCTCCGGCTCGGACAATGTAAAATGGTTCAGTCTCGTTCGTGAAGATGGCAACGCAGGAGGCGCAATAGCATCTCTTTTATAAAGTAATTGACTGACCTTTGGCACTAGTTCTATTTAGAAGTACTTGGGATATATGTCAAAGGGAAAAAAGGAAGGAAAGCCTTTTTTTCTGGTCGCCCTTTGTTTGCTAAGCTAATGTAAAAGTATAACCTGTTGAAGCTCAAAGCTTACAATTCCCCACTCACTAACGCTCACAAGGAACGAATCAAACCCGCAACTTAAACGAAGGCTTCCCCAATGACACCAGCTCTCTTTCCCGTCACGCAAGAAGATTTTCTTGCACAAACCTAGTAGTTATTTGTCCTGCCGGTGAACTGATGACACTGATGCTCCAAGACCAAGAGTTTTCACAGCCAAAGCTATTGAAGCCCCCTTCACTTGAATTCTAGCTTTCTGCTCTTCAAGAGGTTCTTAGAGCTAG